CAAGCTTATCGACAAATGTCTCTTCTATTACGAAGACCACCAGGTCGCGAAGCTTATCCAGGAGATGTTTTTTATTTGCATTCACGCCTTTTGGAAAGAGCCGCTAAATCAAGTTCTCGTTTAGGTGAAGGAAGTATGACCGCCTTACCCATAGTGGAGACTCAATCGGGAGACGTTTCGGCTTATATTCCTACCAATGTAATTTCCATTACAGATGGGCAAATATTCTTATCCGCCGATCTATTCAATGCCGGAATCCGACCGGCGATAAGTGTGGGGATTTCCGTCTCTAGAGTAGGATCTGCAGCTCAAATTAAAGCCATGAAACAAGTAGCTGGCAAATCAAAATTGGAACTGGCTCAATTCACAGAGTTAGAAGCCTTTGCACAATTTTCTTCTGATCTCGATAAAGCTACGCAGAATCGATTGGCAAGAGGTCAACGATTACGTGAGTTGCTCAAACAATCCCAATCAGAACCTCTCGCGGTGGAAGAACAGATAGTGACTATTTATACCGGAACGAATGGGTATCTTGATTCATTAGAAATTGGCCAGGTAAAGGGATTTCTCGAGGAATTACGTACTTACTTAAAAACGAATAAACCTCAATTGCAAGAAATCATATCTTCTACCAAGACATTCACTAAGGAAGCAGAAGTCCTTTTGAAGGAAGCTCTTCAGGAACAAAGGGAACGGTTTCTACTTCAGGAACAAACATAAAGAAATGGATCCCTCTTAGTACAAGTAGTCCAAGGGGAATCCTTGAGAAAGATAAACGTCTCTGATTCATTCAAATCATTCAAAATCTATTTTCTTTCTTGACATAGAGATCTCATAAAATAGATAGATGGAATTAAATTGCGTCCAATAGGATTTGAACCTATACCAAAGGTTTAGAAGACCTCTGTCCTATCCATTAGACAATGGGCGCTTTTCATTCCATATCCGGATTTTTATCTTTCGGATTTTTCCTATCTCCTGTTCGGAAAAAAAGAAGTGGATTGTATTTGAGACATTTTGGCGAAGAAAGATGTGTATTCACATCAACGATGCATCGACTAAAATTCATATGCAATGAGCAGAATATGGGTGGAGCGGGTAGCGGGAATCGAACCCGCATCGTTAGCTTGGAAGGCTAGGGGTTATAGTCGACGTTGATTTCTCATTTTAAATTTAACATCGCTAATTCAAAACCGAACATGAAACTTTGGTTTCATTCGGCTCCTTTATGGAAGATGGATAGGTTCCCAGATAGATCTAAGCCGTAAACGAAAAAAAGAAAGAAATACGACCCATAACACCTATGTCGGCTTTTCCCTTTGAATGGGTCCAAAACAACTCGCTTTATAGATGATCCCTCTAGAGGAGGGGAATTCTAACAAATCCTTCTAGTTACTTCGTTCTCTATTTCTACTTGTGAGAATCCTGAGGAAAAGAATTGTGTTTCCACCGAGCTGAAATAATATGTTGACTCTAGTAAACCAAAGTCATCATTTAATAGCTATTTCGCTTCAATCTCCCATATACAAACCAAAAATTGAAGATCTAGTTACGATTCGAAATACACTTTTTAATCTTTATCCATGGACCCTTTACTCATACTTATTCAATTGGAAGTCTTGATCCAACAAAAAAATTATGCTTCGCGACTCCATAATCCAACTTTTCAATTTAGAATTGACCCTTGGCTAGAAATCACGAGAATGTATATTCCTCCTCAAATCTGTCATTGAGAGGGAAAGGATTCACTCCTTTTCAGAAAGAAAGTTTTTGCTAGGAATATCAATCAACAGAAAGACCCCTTAACTACTTCAGCTGTTAATAGAACGAATCACACTTTTACCACTAAACTATACCCGCTACAATGTGATTATTGTCTATGAATGGGCCCTTTGTCGAACAAGAGAATCCCGCGTAATCAAGATAAGATCAGAACAGAATCATGAAATTCGCATGTTGACGCGTTTCTTTCGCCGGGAGAGCTTGATGGAAAACAGGGCTTTTTCCATTTTCAATAAAAAAAAAGGAAGAAGTTCTATCTTTTCTTTTTTCTGAGGGAGCTTCTTAGTGACAGTCTCGTCCCGACCCATTGAAGTCAGAAAAAAAAAAAAGAAATTGTGTAAGAATCCGTAGCTGTCTATTATCTATTTTATCGATTTTCAACTTTTCCATCCTCTCAAGCAAAGACATTTTTTCTCAAAAAAGAGGAAGAGTGTGAGTCTTCTCTTTTTCGAAGACGCGCTTTTCCCTATTTATTTGATTCAATTGCTAGATTTTCTGAATTCGGGTCAAGCAATTGGATCTAGTAAACAAGAAGAAAATCTTAGGATTTTTTGTGGACTCGGGGGTTCAAATAAAGTTTGTCCCTTGAAGAAATAACTAAGTTTAAGTATAAAGAAGTTTCTGAGATTTATTAAGTATACTAAGTATGATGAGACTTTTTTATTTTTTATAAACCTAGAAAGAAAAAATATTAAGAAATGACACTTCTATCATCTAGCGGAGGAGCGGAAAGACCCCTTTCTTTTCTATTCCTATTGTTGTTGCTTCAATAACGAGTTTTTTTTTCAAATCCAATAAATCATTGGATCTATGATTCATTGGAATAAAACAAGAAAAAAATGGCCTGGCCTGGTCAGTACCTAGCCAGGCCGGGGGATCAAAAAATCTTTCAGACGAAAGTAAAGGTTCTTTCCTGTTTTTTCTATGGGAAATATCCTCGGTATCGAAATGGAAGTCCAATGGAATTACTAATCAAATGAATCTCTATCTAAATTAGGATCTAATGAGTCTCTATAGTCTAGAATCAAAAAGAAAGACTAAAGAAAGACTTTTTTTACTTCATGCATAATCATACCAGAGTAATTCTCCTTTTTCAATTGGGAGAGATGGCTGAGTGGACGAAAGCGGCGGATTGCTAATCCGTTGTACGACTTATTCGTACCGAGGGTTCGAATCCCTCTCTTTCCGTCTCTTCTGATGACTTGAGATTTGCCTTTCAAAATAAAAAACCCGAGCCATTTTCTCTGATTTTATCATAGTTCAATGTCTGGAATAGAGAAAATCATAACAAAATTTAGAAATCGAACAAGGAAAATAAAAACTCCTTTTTTTTATTCCTCACGCCCAGGATTACGTCCTGGATCATTAGATAGGAATCCGAAGATGAAGAGAGAAACAAAGAATATCACTACTGTGTAAACGAAGAGTTTGAGAGTAAGCATTACAAAATCTCCAAGATCATTTTTGGAAAAAGGGGAATAGATTATCCAGTTTTAGACCGCATATCCTATTTTGTTTGACACCAAGAAATGAAGTGCTTTCTACAAAAAGAAAGTCATTTTCAGAAATGCATTTGTAATAAGATTCTTTCACCAAAATTATCTTTCATGTCCCATCTCTCTCTCTATATATATTGTGATTGTAGGGGACCCTAATTACTACTATATAGGTTCCTTGGTCACTGGAAGTAGAAGGTAAGAATGAGGAATAGGCGGTCCCAGAATTTCCATGTGTGAATCGAGGGTTCCTAATGTAAGACTTATCGGAGCTTATCAATTATTAGAATCTTTTTTCTCCTAAAAAATTAGAAATGTTTGTAAGACAGTAGTAAAGATCTCATCGAAAACTTACAGCAGCTTGCCAAACAAGGGCTAAGAGCAAAAAGAGCACAGGTATGACTGGCATAACATCTACGATTGGATTCAAAAAAGCGTAAGCCTCGGGCAATTTAGCGAAAACAAAACTAATTGAATGAAGAGCAGAATTAAGAGAGATACAGATCAAACTAAAGATATTCAGCATAACAAACATTTCCTTCTTGGAGATAATTGTATTTTGATTGAGTGATAGAAGGAAAAAAAAGAAAGTTAAAGTAATAAGGTACGCCCAAAATCTTTATTTTTCTTTGAATCACCTAATCAAAAAGCCTTCCATTCTCAAACGAGAGTAGAAGGAGGCATACTTTCATACATTATCTTAATTGAATTATATGTAATGATCAATAAATTCAGTTGGATTCTACAACTACGCGTGTCAAATCCTAGCAATAATCGAACCTATTTCATAGAGATTTGAGCGGAAATTGACGAATACCCAATAACGATATTATTGTTTCTTAGTATGAAATAGAAGCCTAAATGGGGCGTGGCCAAGCGGTAAGGCAACGGGTTTTGGTCCCGCGACTCGAAGGTTCGAATCCTTCCGTCCCAGAGCAGTCCGATTCTATCAGAATAACTATTTTTTCTTTAAGAATCTTCCGATTCTGTTTAAAAGTGTTATGATCCTTGTTTCTAATTGTTTCTAATTTCGAATGATTCTTGTTTGAAGCATATCCTTCCTTTTTTCCAAAAACCAGCGTCAATGACATGCGGATCGACCTCAATTTTCGATGCGGATAGGATGGAAAATAGATATAGATAGTGTCATTCAAAAAGAAACATGGATTTCTGTTATGATGATCCAAAATATTTTTTTTTTTCTTTTGTTTCGTTGTTTTTAGTTTCATTGTTCGAGAAAGAATTGGATCTTTTATGTTTATGATTGATTATCTTCAACAATCTGTAATCTGTTAAAGATGCGGATTTCAGAAGAACTTGTTTCTTCGTCTTTTTTCTAAATTGTTTCATTCATACGATCAAATATGACCAGCTCTTATCTCTTTCTTATCTCTTTCGGAAGGAACAATCAAAGACAAAAATCAAAATAGGAAAGAACCCAAATAGAATAGATAGAATAGAATTTTTCATTTTCAATCATTCCATTAATTCTTAGAAGAATTTCGATTCATAGAGCAAGTAAAAAGAATTCTCGTACTTGATTCTGATATGGGTCATAGGATCCATCAATAACTCGACCCAATCAAAAGAAGACCTTGGTATTAGTGGTCTTAGTTTATTCGGGAGAATTCACGAATTCTGATTGATAAGAGGCCGAGGCTTCCAGGAAACTCTACGATCCCTATCACTTCACTAACTGTCACTGCTCTTCGAATTGAAAGATGAGAATTTGGAGATAGCATGAAACCTATCTCGTGGATTGCCTGTGACTGATTTTTAGGCTATATTGGTGATAGCGCAATAGTCCCACAATTTACTATACATCTAAAAGGTAGTGGGTTGGTTTATATGGTTTAAATAAGAAACAAAAGTTACACGTTTGATATCTATGATATCCATGATTGCCTGTGACTGAAAAAAAGTATTGACTTTGAAGCCTCTTTCGTGTATATTATTAATAATTAATAGCGCTTTCTTGCGATAGGATCTCCCATTTTTATTTTCATCGAAAAGGTTATGGTTGCGATGATGTAAAAAAGAAACGCAACACAAGGCGTGGGTTCTATATCGATACTGAAAAAAGATGGAATTTTATTTTTTTATTTATATGAATATTATATAATTCAAATGAATATATGTGGATTCACTAATTCAATTGAATCCTAAGACTTCTCCAGCCAGATAAATGCTTACCCGTCCATATAGAAAAAGAAAGTCTCAAGTATAGATTGCTATGGACCTATTGAGCCAATGACTATTCATGATTCCATATTGAATCAATTCCATACGGGTTTCAAACAAGAAGGATGTTATGGTAAAACTTCGTTTAAAACGATGTGGTAGAAAGCAACGTGCGACTTGAAGGACATGATCGTCTGTGGACTCTTACATCCACCATTTTTTATAGGAATAAAGATGCTCTTGGCTCGACATAGTTTGTTCTGTTCCACTAGACCAACCTTTTTGCTGGGTTGTAAATAGTACCTGATGGAGCTCGAGCAGAAAGTAAAGTCTTTTTTTTGTCAGTTCTGAGGGACAAGGGTCTAGGGTTAGTGTCAATCAATAAGTTGGAACAACTTCGTAAGTATATCTTCAATATAGAAATCGAAAACATCCAAATTCAACAAAAGTTTCGAGGAAATTTTGTTGGAATTGTGAAAACTATTTAGATCACAAGTCTATCACACGGGAATCAACCCTTCGTATGATTCTTCGCTAGAAAGAAATCGCAAAAGGTACGTTGCTGCCATTTTGACACGATTAAAGATCACCGAAGTAATGTCTAAACCCAATGATTCAAAGCAAAGATAAAGGATCCCGGAACAAGAAAACACCATTTTTAATTGTCTCAACCATAGGAACCCGGAATAAAAAAAGGGGGGAATTCTAAATGAGACAAACAAAAGGGGTTAGAGACAGCTCAATAAATGAAATGACTACATCTAAGGATTTTCCTTTTAGCTCTTTGAGAATTAGACAACTTGAGTTATGAGTACGAATGATTTTTCTTTTCTTTTTCGGGACGGAAGAAAAAAACGAATCAAAGCATAGTAATGAATTTGAGAATTTTATAGATCTATTTGGAACTAGATAATTCAAATCATTCTTTCTCGAGCCGTACGAGGAGAAAACCTCCTATACGTTTCTAGGGGGGGGGCATTGTTCATCTATATCTATCCCAATGAGCCATCTATCGAATCGTTGCAATTGATGTTCGATCCCGAAGAGAAGGAAGAGATCTCGGTAAAGTGGGTTTTTACGATCCGATAACGAATCAAACCTATTCAAATGTTCCTGCTATTCTATATTTCCTTGAAAGGGGTGCTCAACCCACAGGAATTGTTCATGATATTTCAAAGAAAGGGATATTTACGGAACTTAGGGTTAATGAAAGGAACTAAAATGAATGAAAAAGTAGGTAAAGGGGGGCCGTCCTATATGAGTATTGTGTCCGTTTTTCTTTCTTATTCTCCCCTTTTTTGCTCTATTCATACCTATTTACAATTAGATTAATCCCATACAATCCCATATTCTATTTATTATTCTATTTTTTTGTATTCTATTTAGTATGGTTATTCGGGCACATACTTCGTGAAATGGTTCATACCCGTTTGTTGCCAGGGGCAACACGATCAAGTTGGTAAGGATCCAAATCTGCTTTCACATTTCGATTGATTTCTGATCCTAGAGGGACAGTTGACCATTCTGTAGAACTGGGCTATTCCATTTGCATAGATATGGTCAAGGGGTACACCCAAGCCTTCATTTGTCTATTTCTATGAGTTACCAGCTCTTATCTGCAGGGCGGAGTAGAGCAGCTTGGTAGCTCGCAAGGCTCATAACCTTGAGGTCACGGGTTCAAATCCTGTCTCCGCACCATCCCTTCTTTTCTCAAAAAAATGGGAGGTCTGACTCTGTTAACGAGTCCTTAATGAACATTTCTCTTTTGGGATGGTAGGAAAAAAAGGGGGGAAGAAAGAATCACTACACTCTCTTAGTTCACTAGACCCAATCATTTCTCCTATTCCATGACTTCGCCAGAGGCAGATAGGGGGAATCGAACCCTAACCTTATCCTTGGCAAAGAGAAGTCTTACCATTCAAACATACCCACATTTGATTCATTCCTTATACGCACATCTGTCCATCGATCTAGGATATCTCATGTTTGGATCCTATTTGTGCAGGGCTAGATACTATCTTCCTAGATTCCAATTGTTCTTCGATTCTATATTCTATTCGATAACAATTCTTTGATTCTCTAGGTTAGGCACAAGTCTTTAGTTATTGAAATTCCATTTTGTTGGTTGAAACGTTCCTATTGGCATGTTGACAATAGTGGATTGACCAAATAGAATTGGATCGTGGATAAATGGATCTATTTATCCATAAGTTTGGTTTTTATTTTACTTGACTTTAGGGAAATGATGTGTTCCTTGGATTCGCTGTGGCACAAGAGGTTTCCTCTGAAACGGAAAGAGGTCTATCGATTTTCTATATTTATCGGGTAATTGATTCTATTTTCATTTGATCTGTTCCGTTTTACGTTTCGAATCGACCAGAAAATTATTTTTTTAGATTTGGTTGTTAGTTTAATTTTGGTGTTTGTTGCTGGGGTCGTGCAATCTAATCTATTTATGATTTTCTTTTGTTTGATTGTGCTCGTATCTACACACCCTAATTACCTTAGTCGGGTTGCTAACTCAACGGTAGAGTACTCGGCTTTTAAGTGCGCCTAGAATCTTTTACACATTTGGATGAAGCAACGGATTCGTACATACCATTGGTAGAGTTTGTAAGACCACGACTGATCCTGAAAGGGGGTGAGTGGAAAAAGCAGCATGTCGTATCAATGTAAAACTCTGAGAATACTTGATCCTTAACGGATCGGTACAAAATCCAGTTTATTATTATTATTCTTGTAGCGGGACAAACGAAATTCACGGTTGGGTCGATTGAATAAATGGATAGAGCCCTCTGGCTCCAATTATAGGGAAGCAAACAAAAAGCAACGAGCTTCTGTTCTGAATTCGAATGATTACCCGATCTAATTAGACGTTAAAAATGGATTAGTGCCTGGTGCGGGAAAAGGTTCTCCCATAAGTGGATTATCCATTTTTTTTTTATGAATCCTAACTATTTCTACCTCCATTATATTATGTCTGGAGTGGGGACTCATGTGTATCAGAAACGGTAAATTGATAAAGATAAATTATTCCAAAGTCAAAAGAGCGATCGGGTTGCAACAATAAAGGATTTCGAACCATCTCGGTATTCTATAATGAACACAAAAATGAACACAAACCGATTGGATGGAAAAAGAGAGGATCCATTGATTAACTTATCTGTCGTCACCGAGGTATTTTTTAGTTTCTTACTATATACCCTGTTTTGACTGTATCGTACTATGTATCATTTGCTAACCCAATAAACCCTTTGCCTTTAGTTTCAAATCGAATTTCAAATGGAGGAATTACAAGGATATTTAGAAATGGATAGATATCAGCAACAAGACTTCCTCTATCCACTTCTTTTTCAGGAGTCTCTTTATGCACTTGCTCATGATCATGGTTTAAAGGGATTCAGTCCTTACGAACCCGTGAAAAATTTAGGTTATGACAATAAATCCAGTTCACTGCTTGTGAAACGTTTAATTATTCGAATGTATCAACAGAAGTGTTTGATTATTTCGGCTAATGCTTTTAACAAAATAAAAATGAATTATCCAATGGTATCTGCAGGATTTGCAGTTATTTTGGAAATGAAATTCTCACTGCTATTAGTGTCTTCTCGAGAGGGGAAAGATCTACAAAAATCTCAGAATTTACGATCAATTCATTCAACATTTCCCTTTTTAGAGGATAAATTCTCACACTTAAATAAAGTGTCAGATATACTAATACCTCACCCCATTCATCTGGAAATCTTGGTTCAAAACCTCCGCTCTTGGATACAAGATGCCCCCTCTTTACATTTATTCCGACTTTTTCTCCACGAGTCTCGTAATTGGGGTAGTCTGATTACTCAAAAGAAATCCATCTCTTTTTTTTCAAAAGAGAATCAAAGATTTTTTTTGGTCCTATATAATTATCATGTATATGAATGGGAATCCCTATTCATGTTTCTCCGTAAACAATCTGTTCATTTACGATCAACATCTTTTGGAAACCTTCTTGAGCGAACATATTTCTATGGAAAAATCGAATATCCTCCAGGAGTGTTTCGTAAGGATTTCCAGAATATCCTATGGTTGTTTAAGGATCCTTTCATGCATTATGTCAGATATAAAGGAAAATCCATTCTGGCTTCAAGGGGAAGTTTTCTTCTGATGAATAAATGGAAATATTACCTTGTCATTTTATGGCAATGTTATTTTTACTTGTGGTCTCAACCAGATAGAATTCATATAAACCAATTGTCCAATCATTCCTTCGAGTTTATGAGTTATCTTTCAAGTGTACGGCGAAATCCTTCAGTGGTAAGGACTCAAATGCTAGAAAATGCATTTCTAATGGAGATTGCTAGTAAGAAGTTCGATACCCTAATCCCAATTATTCCAATGATTGGATCATTGGCTAAAGCTAAATTTTGTAACGTTTCGGGGCATCCCATTAGTAAGCCGATTCGGGCCGATTTATCAGATTCTGATATTCTCAATCGATTTGGTCGGATATGCAGAAATCTTTCTCATTATTACAGTGGATCCTCAAAAAAGAAGAGTTT